ATGAATTACTTTACTACCTATTACTCTATAACTATTCAGCTCTTTATATTTAATATAAATTAAAAATATTTAATATTACTACTAAAGATTAAAATTAATTAAATAAATGTCCTCATTTTTACGCATATCAATTAATAATTATATTTTTTTAGAGGAAAAAAAGAATTAATACGGAATAGAGGTGAGTCGAACACCTAAGAGTTGCCCCGAACAATTAGCAATTGTCTTAACTTTCCAATGATAACTATTCCAATAATTTAAAGAAGAATATTTAGTAAATAATATAGCAGTATTTAACTACTTTTAATTTTTAGTAATATTAATTAATATTAACTATTTAGTTATACTTCTAAAATAAATTAGATAAAAATAGGATAATAAAATAGTTTACTATAATTTATCTTAATAACTTTTTTTAATTAGTCTTTATCAGATTCGAACTGATACTACTATCGTGAAGGGATAATGGGCTACCATTACACTAAAAGACCTAGTTAAAAATAAAGAAATAAAATTTAATATTTTTTAATAATAGCGAATTCCGGATTTGAACCAAATCTAACAGTTCATGAGACTGTGGTGCAACCTTTACACTATATCGCTTAGTAAATATATTATATTAGAATAAACCAAAATATATTTTATTATTTTTTTTATAATTGAACACTATCATTGAAACATGAATTACAAACAAAGAGACTCGAACTCTTAAGGAATTACTTCCACTCCTGCTTAAGAGGAGATTGTTTACCAAAATTTCAACATGTTTGCAAAATAATACTATATAAATATATATTAACTTCTTTTATTAAATATAAAAATAGTAGTAAATTTTTTTATAGGCGTCAAGAGGAATTGAACCTCTGAATAAGGTATTAACAGTACCCTGCAATAACCACTCTGCCATAACACCGAAAGTAAAGAAATAATATAAATTTTTATTTTTATAAATTAAATAATAAATATTAGATATATATATGGTAGGCGCGACTCGAACACGCTTCTTCTCCCACCCAAAGGGAGCGATTAATCCAGTTCATCTTCTACCATTAAAATTTTACTTATTTATAATATAAATTTAAGTTAAATAGAAAATTTAAACTTACTTAACTCTTTTAAAAATATAATACAAATTTAAGTATAAAATATCAGCTAAAAAAAATATAGATTTAAAGTAAGTTATATTTGTAGATTAAAGATAATAATTTTTAGAAACTAATTGGAAAAGTAATACAAATTAATAATAAAAATTAAATTTAGATAAATTAAGTTAATATACTTAAATAAAATATTTTTATATGTAAAAAACTAAATGGAAAGAGTATATAAAGTAATAATTATTATTAAGATAAATTAATGAATTATACTATATATAACATATATAGTAAACTAAATGAAGGGGAGATATAATTTATAGTTAGTATTTAATTTTAGAGAGAGATTTATTGAAAAATATATTAAATTATTTAATTTATAAAAAAAGGTAATTAGTCTAAAATATAAGATAATTATAAGATAATTAATATTATTATTAAAGTATTAGTCTTAAATATTTAATACTATAATATTTATATAAATATAATAAACTAAGTGAAGAGAGAATAAAATTTAATAATTATTAATTTAATTTAGATAAAATTATTAGTAAATTAAAGTTAATTAGTTTTTATAAATTATATAATAAACTTGATACTGATATATGTAATGAATCTAAGATTACATTAGGGAATATACCTAATAAAATAGTAGGTATTAATAAAGAAATTAATATTATAAATTCTCTTCTAGTAATATCTAAAATAATCACATTATTCATATTAGGTGAATAAGTTCCATATGATATTCTATTATATAAATAAATTGAATAACATGCAGATAAAACTATACCTGTAGCACCTAAAGCTGAAATAATAGGATTAATTTCCCATATACCAATTAAAGCTAATTGTTCTCCTAAGAAATTTAAACTTAAAGGTATTCCAGTATTACATAAAGTAAATATAAAGAATAATATAGTAAATACAGGCATATAAGAAGCTAAACCTCTAATATATTTAATAACTCTAGTACCTGTTCTTTCATAAATAACACCACCTACACAAATAAATAGAGCAGGAGAAACAAAACCATGAGCTAAAGCAAGTAAAATAGCACCTTCAATACCTTGAATAGTATTAGAAAATAAACCTAAAATAACAACACTCATATGAGCAATACTAGAATAAGCAATAAGAGTTTTAGTATCTTGTTGCACAATAGTAGCTAAAGAAGCATAAATTAAAGTAATAATAGCAATAGTTTGCACTAAAGGTCCAAAATAATTAGTAGCATCAGGTAATAAATTAATTAAAATTCTAATATAACCATAAGTAGCAAATTTTAAAATAGTAGCAGCCAATAAGATAGAACCAGCTAAAGGACTATCAGCATGAGCTCTATATAACCAACCAGTAAAAGGCCATAAAGGAGTTTTTATTGCAAATGCTAAAAAAAAAGCTAACCATAATAATTTTTGAGAATCTAAATTTATATCAATTAAAGATAATAATTGAAAATCTGTAGTACCAGCTAAATTAAAAATTTGTAAAATAGCTAATAACATAAATAAAGAACCAAATAAAGTATATAAGAAAAATAAATTAGCAGATCTAAATCTAAATTCACCTGAACCATAAACAATTATAATAATAAATAAAATAGGTAAAACACTTTCAAAAAAAATATAAAATAATAGTAAATCTAAAACTAAAAATAAAGCTAATTGTAAAGTCTCTAATATTAAAAATGAAATTAAAAAAAATTTTAAATTAGAATTAATATTATAAGCATTAGAAATTATAGCGATTGGAGTAATAAAAGTTGTTAATAAAACAAAATATAATGATATACCATCTATACCTAAATTTAAATGTCCAAATGTTAAATAATCAAATTCAGAAACAAATTGAAATTGAGTAGTATTAGCATCAAATTCTAACCATAAAAAAATTGAAATAAAGAAATTAATTAAAGAAGTAGTAATAGCAATAGTTCTCATTCTTACTTGACTATTAAAAGAATTTGCATCAATAGTTAAGATAAATAAAGAACCAATTATTGGTATAATTAATAATAAAAATAACATAATTAAAAAAAATAAATAAATATATTTGTCGTAACCTAAATGTAGAATTTTAATATATAAATTAATCTTATCTAAAAGATAAAAATATTAGTAAATATAAATAAATATAAATTAGTAATATTATAAAATATAAATATATATTATATGGAAGGGGAGATTAGTTTAATAATTAAAATTTTAGTAAAGTTCTATAACTTAAAGTTATAATTTTATTAATAGTGATTTTAGTAGAAAATTTAAAAAAAATAATCAAAGTTAAATAGTAAATATTATTTATTAGATAAATTAGGTATTAAAGAAAAGAATAAAGCTGATATATAAATAACAATCATTCTAAATTCAGAAATAATATAAATATCAAATAATAATGGTGCAAATACTAAGAATACTAATGATAATATTCCTATAGTTATATATAGAGAATAAGTTGTAATAATACCAGTATCTAATTTAGCTATATTATTAGCAGTATTTATAAATGTAGAAGCTAATCCATAAGGACCTACTAATTCAATAACACCTCTATCTAATACTTTAGATATAATATTACCAGTTAATAATCCAACAGATATAATATAATAATTATAGATTACATCAAAGAAATATTTTCCATTAAGGAAAGTATAAATTTTTTTACCTAAAGCAGATTCAGTTAAATTTATTATAAATTCCGGATAAACATGATATAATAATATAGCAGAAGTAGCACCTAATATTGATAAAATAGTTGGTAATAATTTAATAATTAATGGTAAACTAAATTCAGCTTCAATAATAGAAATATTATTAGGATTTATAAAAATAGAATTAGCAAAGAAATCAGAACCAACTCCAACAAATAAATCAGATAAAACAAATCCAAAAAATATACTGAATAAAGCTAAAATAAATAAAGGTATAATTACAGCGAAATTAGATTCATGAGAATTTAAATAAATATTTTTTATACCATTAGGTACAGTTAAGAATACTAAACTTATTAATCTAAATGAATAGAAAGCTGTTAAACCAGCAGTTAAACTTCCTAAAATATAAGCATAAATACCTGAAAAACTATAATGTCCATAAGCTAATTCAATAATTAAATCTTTACTATAGAAACCTGTTAACCAAGGAGTAGCTAATAAAGATAAAGAACCTACTAACATAGCAGTATAACTAAAAGGTAAAAATTTAATTAAACCACCCATTTTTCTAATATCTTGTTCATCAGCAAAACTGTGAATTACAGCACCAGCACCTAAAAATAATAAAGCTTTAAAGAAAGCATGATTAATTACATGCATTAAAGCAACATTATATTGACTTAAACCTATAGCCATAACCATATAACCTAACTGAGAAATAGTACTAAATGCAATAATTCTTTTTAAATCATTTTGAACTAATCCACATGTAGCTGCAAAAAAAGCTGTAGTAGCACCAACTAAAGTTATTACTAATAAAGCAGTAGGACTAAATTCTAATATAGGTGAAGATCTTACTAATAAATATAAACCAGCAGTAACTAGTGTAGCAGCATGTAATAAAGCACTAACAGGAGTTGGAGCCTCCATAGAACCAGGTAACCAAGAATGTAAAGGAATTTGAGCAGATTTAGCCATAGCTCCCATTAATAATAATAAACTAATAATAGTTATAGCAGTTTCATTCATAAAAGGTGCTAAACTAAAAATAGTAGAATAATCAACAGATCCAAATAATGCAAATAATGCGAAAAATCCAATACTTAAACCCATATCACCAACTCTATTCATAGTTAAAGCTAATATAGCAGCTTTATTGGCTTGAATTCTAGTAAAATAAAAATTAATTAATAAATAAGAAACTACACCAATACCTTCCCACATAGAAAAATTATAAAAATTATTAAAAAATTCAACAATATAAAATTATTAAGAATTAAATCATATATTAAATAATGAATAAAACATATACTGTAAATAATTTTTTTATATTAAAATATTATATATATTACGTAGATAATTATAATTAATTTACCTATTATTTTCATATAATTAAGTATTAATTTACTCTGTAACATTTAGTATAATAATAAGATTTTGTAATGATAACTTTTTTCTACCATTATCAAGTATCTAAAATACTAAAACTATAAATATTAAAAAAACTAATAAAGTATTATTTTATTCTTATCATAAAAACAAAAATTAAGATAAACATTTTTAAAAACAATAAAGTTTTAAATAGTATATTATCTTCTCTCTACATTTGTAAATTTATGTACATTAAAATAATAATTAATATTTATAAATTCTGATTGTTATAGAATAAAATATTTTTGTATAATTTACCTTATTTTCATAAGATTATAGGACTATATCTTCAAGTTATTTTATAATAGATTTAAGAGAATTTTGTTATATTATAAAATTAACTGCACCATATTTAGTCTCTGAGGATTCTATAATTATATAAATATAATACAGATTTCCTGCTGATTATCTATTGTGACATCTTTAAGATTTGTTTTAACAACTATTAGTAATATAGTACTTAAAGTTTTAAGAATTTTCAGCTATATAATGATGTACTTAATATATTTTTCAATATTATCGGGCCGGGAGTTGACCAATGAACATTACGAAATAATTAGCACCGGATACTAACAATAACATAAAGAAAGTAAATAAAGATAAATAAGAGAAAAATCTTTGATTATGAGGATCTTCAGCTAAATAAGAAGTAGTATAAATATGAATTAAAGTTGAAATATATAAAACAGGAATAAACATAGATACAGTTAATTGATCAAATAAGAATTCCCAAGATATAGACATAAATTCAGAATCAATCCAACTAAATAAATAAACTGAAACAGGAGAACCACAAATACCAACTTCATAGAAAGCAATTGTAGCTAAAAAAGAAGAGATAAATAAACAAGTACATGTAATAATATGTGAACCTGTTATACCTATTTTTCTACCCATAAAACCAGATACAAACGAAGCTAATAAAGGAAAAATTAAAATTGATAAATACATAATAAAATATTAAGATCTAATAGAAATATTTCCTCTTAATCTATAAAAAGCTACTAATATACTTAAACCTATCACTGATTCAGCACCAGCTATTGATATAATATAAATACTAAAAGTTTGACCTATATTATCATCAAATCCAAAAGAACTAATTAAAACTAATAAAGTAACAGCAAGAAGCATAATCTCTATAGCAATAATCATTAAGATAATATTTTTTCTATTTAAAATAAATCCTAAAATACCTATTAAAAATAATAATATTGATAGATTCATAAGTTTAATTAAAGCTTAATAATCCTTAGGGAACCTTTAATAAATGTAATTGAAAAAGTAAATTATTTAAAATAACTTAATATAGAATATAAATATAAAAAAATTATATTAAATTATAAGTTATTAATTAATTAACTAATTATGTAGGAGTAGTGATATAAAGTAAAAAAAAAAAGAATATAAAAATATATTATATATCAAAATATAAAATATTAAAGAATTAATTAATTACGTATGAGCGGAGATATAAAAAATAATATAATCTATATAAAAATATATTAAATAATAGAGAAATAATATAATAAGAATTAAATAATAAAAAACAAAAATTAAAATAAATAGAGTAAATTATAATAATCTACCTTTACCTTTATCACTTTTTGTTATATTTATATTAGTATTATCAGTTTCTGAATCTAAATCTTTCATTTCTGAATCTTGAATATCACTAATATTTTCTGTTAAATCTTTTTTTTCTGGAGTATCTAAATTTAGACTATTTTTTTCTGATATTATATCATATAATATTTCTCTTACTAATTTTCTATTTTCAAAATTATACCAAGTATCTCTACTACTATCAAAATAATCTAATAATATTTCATGAGTATTATAATAGAAAGCATTTTGAATCATATTTTTAAAAAATATACTATCATGATCGTAGATTACAAAACTATCAAAACCTTCTATAAAATCTACACCGGGTACTAATTTAGCTACTATTTCAAAAGCAGGATCATCTAAAATATCTGCACTTAAATGAATATTTCCATATGCATCTACACCACCAAAATAATTAGAATTTGTTCCTCCTTCTACTGTAAAAACTTCGGCCATATTAATATCTTCTCCAAAACAGAACTCATAATTAGCAGCTATTAAAGCATCTAATTCAATATCTTGCATAAAATTAGGTAATTCTATAGCATTTTTATTATTTGACTGATTTAAATTAGAAGGACCTTCTCCTCTATCTAAATCTAACTCCAAATTAGCAGAATTAACAAAATTATTAGTAATATTAGTATTATCTGTACTATCAGAATTAATAAAATTATCAGTAATATTAGATATAGAAGTAGTTTCAGAAATATCATTAATATTAGTTACATTAGTTATATCATTAGATACTACATCAGAAATATTAGTAATATTATCATTAGATATTACATCAGAAATATTATCATTAGATAGTACATCAGAAATATTAGAAATATTAGAAATATTAGAAATATTAGAAGAATTATCTGAAGAAATAAAGAAGAAATTATGTAAATTATTATGAATTAAAATATTTCTATAATAATTAATTTGAGATTCCACACTGTAAGTATCTAAATTAATAATATTATTATTATTAAAATATACAGGAGTTAAAATATTTAAAGGATTTAATACAAAATTAGTATTAGATCTAAAATTATTATTATTTAATAAAGAGAATCTTTCACTGTCATTAGAATTATATAAATTAAAAGGATTATTTTTAAAATTAGAACCTAAATTAGTAATTTGAAAATTAACAATATATCTAGAAACTCTAAATCTGAAATCAGAAATAAAATTAGAAGAATCATTATTAAAATTTGTAATACTTTCATTAATATTATTAATATTAGAATTAACTAAATTAAATATTGTATTTAGATCAAGATTATTATTATTTAAAAAATTAGAATCTGTATCTATATCCATTAAATTATTATTATCACCTGAATTAGATTGTATTAAATCATTATCTTTATTATCCTTATCCATAAAATTATTAATATTATCTAAAATATTATTATTATTTTCCATAAAATTATTAATATTAGAAATATATTCAAAATTGTATAAATTATTAGATTGCATCTCAGGAATAAAATTATTATATAAATAATTATAATTATAAGCATTAATTTTTAAATTACTAAAAATAGTAAAAAGATTATCTATATATTTTATTAAATAATTTAAACTAATATTATTAATATTTATATTACAAATATATTCAGGGAAATATAAATATTGAATAATGAATTTTAATAGTAAATAAATATATAAAAATAAATTAGAAATATAACTAAATAAATCATAAAAAAAATTTAAATTATAAATATTATAATTAATTAGATAACAATCAGAATAATTTGAGTAAGCTAATAATTGTTCTAATAAAATAAAATTATATAAATAATATAATATTAAATTTATAAAATTTAAAATAAGTAATTTTACATTAGGATAAATATAAATTACTATTAAAGGATAAATATAATTAATTATAAAATAAATTAAATAAGGGATATAAAAAGATAGAATCATATAACATAATCTAAATAAAGTATAAATAGTTAATAACATAATTATAAAAGGTAAATTATATATTGCCTTAATAATATTTGTTAATAAATCAATAATAAATAAATAAGTTAAGAATATTTTTTTAATTAGATAACTTATAGAATCATATAATAGATTTTTTTTATTAGATATAGTAATTAATAATACTGTTATAATTTGTTTTAAATTGTATTTTATTATATTTAAATTAATTATAGATAATATAATAATTGGTAAAGATAAAATTAATAAGAAATAAATGAATACAAATAACATATAATTATTAATATAAAGAATATTTAATTTTAACATTATAATCCCCCCCAATAATATACTGAAATAAACAAAAATAACCATACAATATCTACAAAATGCCAATATAAAATTGCTGATTCACATCCTTGATGGTGAGTGTTTGTCATATGATAATTTATTAATCTTATTAATTGAACTAATATAAATAAAGTACCAACCAAAACATGAATACCATGTAATCCAGTTGAACAATAGAATGCACTCCCATATACTGAATCCGCTATTGAAAAAGGTGCTGTAGCATATTCCAGATATTGTAAAAAAGTAAAAAGAACGGCAAAAAAAACTGTAAGTTCCAACCCTCTTAAGGCATTTTTTCTATTTCCATTAATTATAGCATGATGACCATAAGTTACAAATGCTCCTGAAGATACTAATAATATTGTATTTAATAAAGGTACAGCAAAAGGATTTAAAGGTGTTATACCTTGAGGTGGCCATACTCCTCCTATTTCAATTGAGGGAGCTAAACTAGCATGAAAGAAAGCCCAGAAAATACTTAAGAAAGCAAATACTTCACTAACAACGAAAAGTAAGAAACCAATTTCTAAACCTTTTGTAACTTGTTTTGTATGATGTCCTCCTAAAGTTGCTTCATTACCTACATCTCTAAACCAGAAAGCCATACAACCTAAAGTTAAAATAAAACCTAAATCAAGTACAAGATCACCTAAATAATAACCTTGCATATACATTACAGCTCCTATAGTTAAATTTAATAAAGAAAAACTAGTAACAATAGGCCAAGGAGAAGTTTCTACTAAATGATAAGGGAAAAATTGAAAATTATGTACTTTTGCCATAATAAATTTGTAAAATTACCGAAAATATAAATTTTTAGAAGAATAACATTCTACGTAGTAAATAAAATTATAATTAAAAATATTAGAAATAAAAAAATTAAAAAATTAAAATAAAAATTAAAATAAAATACTCTAATATAAAAAATTATAATAAAAATTTAATTAATAAAATAATATATCATTATTTCTGAATTAAAATATAATTTATAAAATAATAAAAAATAAATAAATATTATTAATACAAATAATAATACCTCAAATATAATTTACTAATACAAATTAAAAATTTAATATAAAATAATTAAAAATAAATAAATATTAATTATTTAAAATATAAGAAAAATATTAATAATAATAAGATTTAAGTAAGAAATATTATAATATAATAATTAGTTTATAAATTAAATAATATTATAGTTATTTTTGAAAATTTAATTTTAACTTAATTAAATATATTATATAAAAATATACCGTAATTTATTTTAATAAATAAAGATAAAAATTAGTTATAAAGTCTTTATAAAGTTATTATTAATTAATAGATATATAAAAATATTCAATATATTAAATATAAAAATATTAATATTATATATATAATTTGAAACGTTAATATATATATATAAGAATATAAAGTTAATATATATTAATAAAACACATCCTAAATATATGTTTTTGTAGATTGCTTAAGAATAATATAAATAAATTATATTATATGTACTTTTATATATTATATATTTTAGAAATTATATATAAAAATATAATATAAAATATTTGAATTAGGGAGACTATATTAAAGACATTTTAACTCATACTTTGTAGCTCTTTTTATTATAATTACAGGTTAGTATAAAAAAAAATATATTTATTTTATCTCAATTTTAAAGTCTTAACAAGTTTTTATTTCAATAAAAAAAGGAAGTAGTATAGACCATATAAAATCAAAGATGTTACAATGTTAGTAAACTAAAATTCCAAATATCGAGCAAGAAGAAAAATTTGATACGGCATGAGACATTTTTAAAATTTATATCTTCTATTTATAAAATTGATACAGGATGAGACACTTATAAAATTTATATCTTCTATTTATAAAATTTAGATCTTATATTTATAAAAAGGAGAGGAGTTATACTTAAAATTAATTTTTATTTTTATTTTAAGGTAAAATTACAAAATAACATTATATTTAAAATTGATAATAATATTAAAGTAATAAATATTAAACTTAAATCTAATACTAAATAAAATATCTTAAATTTTCTTCTTAATTCTATATATTTAAATATTCTAGGATATTTATTTTTAATATTAAATCTTTCTATTAAATAATCTCCAAAATATAAACTAATTAATGAAGTTAAAGATAATGAAATAAATATGAAACCACTTAAATGAGCTATAGCAAAACTTTGAAAATAGTTTAATTTATTATAATATAATTGTAATTGATTAAAAATATCTGATCCAATAAAATTATTTATTGAATCATCTATTTTATTTATTATTTCAGTTAAATCATTATTAATTTCGGTAATAGTTTTATTTATTTAAGATAAAGAGGAATTTTCATATAAATTATTTTTTCTATTATCTTATCTATTTTATTATTAAATAATTCTAATTTATTATTATTAATTTCAACATTTTGATTAAAAGTTTATTTATTAATTAATTTATTAATTTTAGATGTTAATTCAAAACTTTTTCTTCTTTCGTGTTCTAAATCACTATTTAAAGATTTTATAGTTGTTTGATTACTTATTGTATTAAAAACTCCTAAACCTAAACTAGCAATTGAAAGATATTTAGTTATATTTTTTAATTTTGTAATTAAATTATTTGTGTTAATTATTTTGGATATTTTGTGACTATGGAATATACCATTTTTAATTAAAGAGGGTTTTGTTTAAATATTTTAAAATATAATTTCTATATTAATTACGTATAAAGCTATTTCAGATTTTTTATTTAAATTATTTTCTTTAAAATTTCTATAACTACTAACAAAATAATTATAAAGTTTATATCTACAATTATATTGTTTTTTTTTAAAATAAAAATAAGGACTTATTAGATCATTATCTTTATCATAAAATTTTATCCATATTTTGATAAATTTAATATTAGCTTTAGTTATTAAAAATTCATTATAAATAATATCTATAATTTCTGGAATATTAAAAGTTTGAGTACGTATTTCTTTTTACATTTTTATAATATTTTTATATATAAAGATTTAACAAGTCCTATATATTTTAGCTAATAAATAGTTATAATACCAGTTACCAATATTACTAACATTATAGGAGTTAATATTTTCATCATTAATTTTATCAAATTTACTAATATTATCTTTAGTAAAAAAAATAAGGTGATATTTCATTATTTTTATCATCATAAAATATGATCCCTATTTTAACATATTTTAGGTCAGGATTACAGTATAATAAATTATAATAAAGTTTATCAACAATATATCGTATATAAGATTTATTTAATACTTGCATATTGTGTCTTTCTCTTAAATAATTTGTCATAATTTTGTTTTAATATGAATGTGGAATGGTTACCATTTTAATAAAGGATTAGGAGTGGAGTTTTAGTTTGACCCTCATTTCAGAGGAATATATAGTTTAGGATTCGAACCTAATATGCTTAATGGTAAAACAATAAACCATTATTTAATAGTAACATTAATGAGGTTAATTATACTAAATTTAATAACTCCATAATTTATACTCTCTTTCATACAAACTTAAGAATAATTTTTATATTATAAAAGTGATTTTTAAAATTTATCAACTACTGTTAAAAACAAACAAAATACAAATTATGTAGACGATTTATATAATATAAATTGAAAATCTTCTAATAAATCAGATATAATATAAATTATTAAAAAAAATTATAACTATTAATAAATAATTTTAATTTAGAAGATAAATTAAATTATAAATGTGAGATATATTACCTAAACATGAAATTATCAAGAATAAAATTAATTTGTATTTAATTAGTACTACAATTATAAATTAAAAATATTCTATCCTTAGAGTATAAGCATAAAAAATCAATTATATTTTCCATATAAATTATAATAATTATTATTTTATTTATTATAATGTGTGCTTAGTTTAATTAATAAAATACTTAATCTAGATAAAAATTAATAATTAAGATACTGTTATAGTATTATTATTTTACTGACATATAAAGGATTAATATACAAATAATTTGATTTGAACTTTTATATTGATTCGTGATTTAATAAAAATAATAAAATTATTAACCTTAATATTATTAGATCTTATAAAATATAATTATTAATTAACTTTAAATAAGTTTATATATTGTAAATATCTGAAATAATCTAATACTATCTAAAATATAATAAATATATAAAACTACTTAAGAATAATATAAAAAAATTAATAATATCATATTTATAATTTTAAAGTTAATTAGAAATTTAATAATATTAAATTAAGAAGGGGAGTATTTTAAAAATATAAAATATATACAGATAATTATTAATAATTATAAATTATTAGATTCTGTAGCTATATCTATTAAAGTATTTTCTATTAAACCTATTACTGGCACAATTATAATAAACCATGCAAAATAGAAGAATGTAGAAACTTGTCCAATAAATACAAAAGGTTCATTAGGGTGTTGAGATCCAATCCACATTAAAATGAAGAAATTAAACACAAAGAACCAGAAAGCTACTTTCATAGCAGGTCTAAATTGGTTACCTCTTTGTCTTGAAACATCTACAATAGGTAATATTAATAATATTAATAAAGAACCAAACATAGCTAATACTCCTAATAATTTATTAGGTATTGATCTTAAAATTGCATAGTATGGTAATAGATCATATATTGTATTAAATTGAATTAAAAAAACTAATTGTCTCTGTATAAAAAAATATACTAATTTTAATTGAGGCCTTAAATTATAAATCTTTATTTATTAATAAATCCTCATTCAATAATAATAAGATAACTTTAGTATATAATTATTGAATATAAAAAGTAAAAATAATTTAAAATAATGTAATATTAAGATACTTATAAAATTAGAATTACTTTGTAAGGATCTTTTATAATTATTATATATTATTATATATTATTATATATTTTTTAATATAAATATTAAACACTATCTAGTAATAGATTAAGAATAATTATAAAGAATTTAGTTAAATATTTAATAAATTTATAGAAATTATTAATTCAATTTAATACAATTTTACTATTATCTTTCAATAATAATTGGAATATATCTTCATCCTTAAATAAAATTAAATTTTAATTTATATGTTATTATAAGGAGCTTCACATGTAATCTCTGAGGATTATAATTAATTTAATTAAATTAATATTAGATTTCCTGCTGATTGTCCCTTTATTATAAAATAAATAAAAATAAAAAAATAAAATAATAATTATCATAATTTAATTCAAATATTTAAAAGATTATAATATCTAGGAGTTTCCAGCATATAGTGAAATTAATTATTCTTAAGATTATTCTTAAGCATGGCATCTATTTTTATAATACCATTCTGGTACAATACTAGCTGGAGTACTCATTGGATTTGCTTCGATATAATTATCACTATGTCCTAATAAATTAGGATAATAGAATACTATTACAGATAATGATAAAAAGAAAAAGAAAATAGTAATAAGATCTTTAAACATATAATAAGGATGAATAGCATATCTATCACCATTAGATGATATACCATTAGGATTATTAGATCCATGTGTATGAAGAGCAATTAAATGAGCTAAAGCTAAAGCAGCTAATAAAAATGGTAAAATATAGTGTAATGAGAAGAATCTATTTAATGTAGCATTAGATACTGAGAATCCACCCCAAATTACAGTTAATAAAATTATTAACATTATAATATTTAAAAATAATTTCTTATTATTACTAATAAGCTTAGACTATGTCATCTACTTTTTAAAATATTTAAATATAAATTAATAAAGTAGTTGGGCACTCTTGTTTGTATTATTGCTTGTGTTAACTCAACAATTAGTCGTTGAACCTTCTTACTATTTTATAACACTTAGTAAGCTAGGCTGCAAATTAACTTAAAAATAATTAGAAATATATAAAATAAGTCTTTCTTGCAATTCACCCAATTATCATAACTATCTTGTAATAGCTCGGAACTAATAGATATATAAAGATAAATTTACTAATATAATAGTAAGACTAAATATAAGTAATTATTATTATTATATAATTAATTCAACTAAATCTTGACCAAATAAAGGAATAGCACTTAATAAATTAGTAATTACTGTTGCACCCCATAAACTCATTTGTCCATAAGGTAATACATAACCTAAGAAAGCAATAGCCATCATAAGGATTAAAATTATAACTCCAATAGACCATACTAATATTCTAGGTGATTTATATGAACCATAGTAAAGATTTCTCCCAATATGACCATAAACGAAAATAAAAAAGAAAGAAGCAACATTAGCATGAGTATATCTAATTAACCATCCATTATTAACATCTCTCATAATCATAAAATTTACAATAATTTACAAAATTGATAGGACTATCTCATCTTTATCTTATTAAATTTATTAAACTAAGTTAGAGTTTTTCGTATAGTCTCTGAGGTAATTCTATTAAAAATAAAAAATAAAATATTTATATAAAAATAAAGTAATTAACCTGCTGATTTTCTTAAATTATTAAATTATTAAAAAAACAAAAAATAAATATTTAAAAATAAAAATAAGATATTCCAGCATATAGAAAAATTTAAAAAGAACACATTAGAAGATGAAAATATGTTCTACACTATTAAAAGCAAAATCAACATGTGGCTGATAATGCATAGCTAAGAAACATCCAGTTAAAATTTGAATAATTAAACAAGTAGCAAGCAAGGACCCAAAGTTCCATAAATAAGAAATATTAGAAGGTTGAGGAGAATCAACTACATAAGAATTAACTAATCTAAGTAAAGAATGACTTTTAAGTAATCTCATAAAATTAAAAATATAATATTATATAATATAATTTAAAAATTATCTACAAAATAATTTAGTAATAATTAAATTAGCAGTTATTATATATCACTGACTTAAATATAAAATTTTTTAATATTTATTTATTTAATATAGTATATAGTTCATAAAAGATTATAATATATTTAAATATTATTATAAATATAAAATAAAATTAATACACTGTAACAATAATTCTTCTTTATCTTAATATAATTTTTTTAGGAATGAATTATAATAATTATTAAATATAAGCCCAAGAAGATTTGAACTTCTACGATTATCTCATCAAGATAACATTCTACCATTAAATTATAGGCTTTATAAAATTAATATTAAATAAAATAATAATACTAATTATTTTTAATAGATTTTATATATATTTAATTAACTTCTTTTAAAAATTTATTAAATTTATAATTTATATTAATATAGTATTATATTAAAAACAAAAATTAACTAATTTAAATATTATTATTAAATAATTTTATAATAGAATTATATATAATATTCAGATTATTTTGTTATTAGTATTATCAGATTAGTATTATTTTATTAGAAGGGGAGATATTTATTATAATAAAAATAAAAATTAGTAAGGAGCTATATCAAATGCTACTAAAATACTAGGTACTAATATTATAAAAGCTACAGCTATAGGTAATAAATTAATCCAACATAAAGATATTAATTGATCATATCTTAATCTAGGTAAAGTAGCACGGAAAATTACAAATAAGAAACAGAAGATACAAGTTTTAAATCCTAAAATAATAGATTGTAAATTTATAATTGAACCATTCATTATTATTTCTGGAAAATTATATCCTCCTAAAAATAAAATTGAACTTATACAACTAAATAATACAATTGAGGAATATTCAGCTAAAAAGAAGAATACAAAAGGTACTGATGAATGTTCAGTGAAGAAACCAGCAACTAATTCAGATTCAGCTTCTTGTAAATCAAAAGGTGTACGACTTGTTTCAGCTAAAATTGAAATAAAATAAAATATAAATATAGGTAATAATGGGATTATAAACCATATAGATTGTTGTACTTCAATAATTGTTGTATAATTAAACGAACCAGCTAATAAAATAATTATTAAAATAGCAGAACTTAAAATTAATTCATAAGATATCATAGCTGCAGTTGATCTTAAAGATCCTAAAAAGGCATATTTGGAATTTGCTGACCATCCTGCAAATAATATTCCATATACTCCTAAAGAAGATAAAGCTAAAGTATAGAAAATTCCTAAGGAAAAATCAAATAAAGTTAAACCTTGTCCAAAAGGTATAATAGCCCATCCTAATAAACTAAAGACTAAAGTAGCTACAGGAGCTAAATAAAATAATACTTTATTAGATTGACTAGGGATAACAGTTTCCTTTAATATTAATTTTAAAGCATCTGCGAAAGGTTGAGCAATACCGAAATAACCTACAACAGTAGGACCCACTCTTCTTTGATGAGCAGCTAATTGTTTTCTTTCAATAATAGTCATAAAAGCTACTGATAATAACATAGGAAGTATAACAGTTAATACATCAATTAAATTAATTAATATATTAATAATAGTAAAAAAAAAATTATTTATCATTAAGTTTTATTAAAAAAAAATATGTGTATAATCTATCCTTAAGTATATAATATTTAAAATTAGATATTTTTAAGAATAATTGGAATATAAGTATAATAAAAAATACTATAATATACAATATGATAAAAAATCATGATTAATTAAAGTTAATATATATTAAAATTTATAATAATTAAAAATTAGAAATAAGGATTAAAAATAAATCTTATATATAATTTTGTTTACACTGTGACAATTATTTGAAATCTATTTTATTTGTAGATTTATAGTTTATTCTCTTTTGGATTCGAACCAAAATTAACACTTTAGAAGAATGTTGTTCTAACCATTGAACTAAGAAAATTATATAAAATTAAATTTTAAATAAATTATAAAGTTAAGAAGGAATTGAACCTTTAAATTATTAAACTTTGCAGGTTTACTACAGAACCATCTGTAAACTTAACCTAAAATTAAAATTACTATTCTTATAAAATATATTTATTTATATTAGTTTTTTAATTAAAGAAATTAACTACTTTTAGAAAAAAAGAAAATAATTTAGAATACTTATATTAAAGTAAAAAGAGACTTATATTTTATATATATATAAAAGAGTAAATTAAATTTTTACATAATCTTTAAAAAATAATTTAAAGAAACCCTCAATATCTCATTTAAAGATAAACTAATAATTTATTCTATATTTGAACAAATAATTCAAGTAGAGATAGTTCTTCAATATAAATGAAAATATAAGAACCTACAAAAATAATAGAAAATAATGCCTCAATTAATTCCATTTTATTTTGTAAATCAATTATCATTTGCTTTCTTATCTTTAATTGCTTTAGTTTATATCTTTTCTAAATTTATTTTACCTTTATTTACATTCCAACAAGTTATAAGATTATATATTACTAAATTAAGTAATAAATCTTAATATTAATTMAAAATCCCCTCCTATAGTCTAAAAGAATATATATATAAAAATAAATTAAAGAGCATAGTATAATTGGTAATATCATGATCTCCAAAATCATTGTTAGGTGTTCGAGTCGCCTTGCTCTTGTAAACAAATAAAATAATAACTTATCATATAAAATGTAACTTTGAAGTTAAATAGGGTCCTTAGTTCAATAGGTTAGAGCCCCTGATTGTCGATTAGGAAGTTACCAGTTCGAATCTGGTAGGACTCGTTAATGAAATATATATTAATATATATAATAAAAAATATAATACAAAGAATTATAAATTTTTAACTAAATAAAATATAACTATATTTAAAGATTTAAAATCTAAAAGAGTAATATTATTTAAATTATAATATATGTTAGACACTATCTTTATAAAATAATTTTTAAATTATGTTAGCTGCAGCAAAATTTATAGGTGCAGGATTAGCTTGTTCAGGTTTAATTGGTGCCGGATTAGGTATCGGACAAATCTTTGCTTCATTAATCGCTTCTACTGCTAGAAACCCTCAATTAAGAGGACAATTATTCGGTTATGCAATTTTAGGATTCGCCTTAGCAGAAGCTACAGGATTATTCTCATTAATGATTGCTTTCTTATTATTATACTCATAATTAAATTTAAATTAAATTTAAATAAATTGTATCTCCCCTTGATAATAATATATAAATTATAAGATATAAAAAAAATATTAAAAGGGTAATTATATATATAATATAACTATAACGAGCATAGTTAAGTTGGTATAACCTCTACCTTCCAAGTAGATGTGATCAGTTCGAGTCTGATTACTCGTAAAAATTATAATTAATTAATTAATAAATAATATTCATGATATTAATTATTATAAAGATTATATTATTATATTGTAATAATAATGATAAATTAAAATATTTTAGACAATGTATATATTATATTATAATTATTTTTAATTATAAATGCACCTTATATAATACTATAACAGAAAAATATATAAATAATTAAGTAGTAGTATATTTATAATACATAAATTTAGAAACTCTGTACCTCTTACTTTGTCATAACATACAAAATATTTGTTTTTAAGTTAATAAAACAAGAAGATAATATTTTATTATGTAGCAAGAAAAAGATATAATTCTAGATTTATAATATGAATTTACATATTCCACAATAATTTGTAGATTAATTACTTGATATACCACATTCCACAATAGATTTTACAATTTAAGGTATTTTAAAATAAATAAAATAAATAAAATAAATAAATATTTAAATATTTAAATTTACATGTGCTTATATCAATAATATAAATACTAATTTAGATAATTTACCTAAAAATAAATTTACCTACAAATAATAATGGAGAATTAGATAGTGGAATAAAATTTAATGATATTGATGATTTTGATCATTATTAAAAATAAATAAAAATAGATGATACTCCTAAAGTTTAAGCCTCTCAATTACCTGAGGATACACCTAAAGCTTCATCTTCTAAGTTACCTCTGGAATAAATTTCTAATATTTTGTAAATCCTCTGTTATTTAACATCCAATGAATAAGATAAAATCTGAAGATTGGATTTAATCCTAAACTTAGAAAATTAAATTATGTTCGATCTTATTTCTTAAAGACGCTATAAGTTAAAATGTAGAAGTTGCTGTTGATGTCACTAGACAATTTATGAAAATTATATTTAAAATAACATCTCCATTATTAAGTGTTATTTTCATTTAAAATAATTAATAGTTATGAATCTTTATTTGTATTACCTGTGTTTTGTAGATTAAAAAATTATTTATATTGTATAGTGTATAAAAGTTAAATATAAAATATAAATTACAATAGTATAATTATTTAAATAAATAATTAATTAAATTTTGTAATACTGATCTTATTAGATTAATAAAATAAAATAAAATAAAAATTCTAGAAATAAATTATAAATTACAATAGTATAATTATAACAAAAAAAAATTAGTATTAAAGTATTAGAATATTAGTTTAATTAATTTTATTTAATAAATAATAATAAAAAACAAAAATTTAGTTTGTGACATCTTATTGGATTTGAACCAATAACTTATTACTTCGAAGGCAAATGCTGTACCATTCAGCTAAAGATGTTTTAGAAAGAAAGTTAATATTTACTTTTTGAATAATTTATTTTAAATTAGAAGATAATAAAATATAATATTTTATTTATTATTATTATTTTTTAAAGTACAAGTAAAGAGACTCGAACTCTTACGTATTAACATAAATTCCTAAGATCTACCCGGCTACCTATAATTACGGCATACTTGCATAAGAATAATTATATTATTATAAATTATAAAAAATTATATATTATTACACTTATAAAATATAATAAAATATTTTCCTTTTAAGTAATTAGATATAATTAGATATAATTAAATAATTTATTTTTTATAGGGAGTAGAGTAATCGAAACTCTGTCTGTAAAGTGTAAATTTACTGCTAAACCACTCAGCTAACCCCCTTAAATTAGTTTTATTAAATTATTATTAGTTTTATTAAATTATTATTAGTTTTATTAAATTATTATTAGTTTTATTAAATTATTAAATTAAAATTGGAGGGGGGTAATAAACTATTCGTTTTATTTTTCAGCAGCACCTTCCAGTACGGCTACCTTGCTATGACTTTTGAGATGTTACTCAATTGAATTCGTTGGGTTCAGTTTTCTTAATAATCACGTTTATATTTTTTAATTAGATCAGTAATTCTATATTATTTTTTTATCTGTTACTGATATATAATAATATAGTACATATAGTTATTAAGCGTATAATATATATTCATTTCAGAATAATCTAATTTTAAACTAATACAGAAATTTAAAAATTTGTTAGAATTAATGAGAATTTCTTATTGTACTAATTAATTAAGTATTTGTAGTACTTATAATTATTATTTGAATACTAATATAAAATATATACTTTCTATCAAATAGATTATAAAAAAGAAAAATTTGAACAATGCACACCTTCCTTCAGATTAAGCTCCTTCCCAGCGACAGACGGTTAGTTCATCCTGAATGCATACTTCACCGTTGCGTAATGATCAACGATTACTCGAAATTCCTTTTTCATGTCACCGAATTTCAGATGACAATTCAACTAATTTAATAGTTAACTTTTTTTAATGATTAGCTCCTCCTTAATATTCTTTGTTGAAAGGGAATTGCATCACTTTGTAAAAGTTTTTGTGGCACGTCTATAGCCCAGAACATGAGGGCCATAATGACTTGTCTTAGCCCCAACTAGCATCTTATGAACGCTATTATATGTTATGTTTAAATTAACACTAGGGATTTTGTCCGTTCACGGATTTAACCAAACTTCTCACGACACGGACTGACGACAGCCATGCAACACCTGTAATAAAATATTAAAAAATAATATTCTTTTCAATAATTCATTTGAATTAAAGTAAATTATACAAGAACTGGTAAGATTTTACGCGGATTATCGTATTAAATAACATGCTTCACTTCGTTTGCTTCAAGACCGACTAATTTTTTTGTTTTCAACTTTGCAGTCTTACTCACAAGGCGGAATGGTTATCGTGTTAACCTCGTCACTAATATAAAATTGATAATATAATTATATAATAAATAAAATTTAATATATATAAATAATTATTAATATTAGCAACTACCATTCATCGTTGACTGAGAGGGATAATTAGGTCTCTAATCTTGTTTTCGATCCTCTCCTTCGTTTCTTAGCGTCAATCTTTAGTGGATAAATAGCTTTAACCTTTAGTACTCCAAATTATTTGTATAGTTGTTAATCCTAATTAAAATGTTGTTCAGCTCACCCTCTATTAGATTCTAGCTTTAATTCTAATATAATCTATAAAAATTTAATATTTTTAGCTATTTTAGAAATTAAATTATATTATTTAAAGCCGCCTACAAACCCTTTACGCCTGATTATGATGACTAACGTTTGCGTCTCTGGTCTTACCGAGTCTTCTGGCACCAGTTTTAGACGACACTAATAGTAAGATAATATCATTATTTTCTCTTACCTTATCATAAATGACACATCTATGATTTCAGTTAGCTAGTTCACTCTTGCGAGCATTGACTAATATTCTTGACTGCAGGTAATTAAATATTACTTGGGGTATTTTCACTCCCAATGTGGCCATATGTTCTGTCAAACTTGGCTTTTGATCGTAGACTTGGTAGGCCTTTACCACTACCAACTATCATAATCAAAGTAAATAGAATCCTAAAGCAGAAAATTTCCTTTTTAAATAAAAAATAGCTAATTTTATCTTAATCATTTATTATTAAAATTCTTATTCAAAATTATTAATTTGCTTAATTAGTCATAAATTAAAATAATTCTATAAAGAAGAAATATTAATAATAATTATATCTATATTTAATATTAAAATTAATATTTTTATTAATATAATACGAAAATACTCATAATTTTATAAAAGACTAAATTTATTTTCTTTTCTGATTAATTATCTCCAATTTATGAAGACTTATAGGGTATCTTATTTACTATACTCACCTCTACACCTTATTTCTTAGAATAAAATTAATTTACTATCAGAAATAATGATTTGCATGTCTTAAAACTACTGAATAACGTTCAATCGGAACCAAAATTAAATTCTTACTTAAAATTTGATAATTAAATTAAATTAATTAAAAAAATTATCTTATTATATATGTTTTTCACAATACTTAATATCTCTTTTAAAAATAAATTATAAAAATAATTAAAAATATCTAAAAAAAATTATCTACTATATAATTATATATGTAAATAACTTATAATTAAGAAATTATTAAATTTAATATTTTTATACTATAATTTTTACGGGCACTGTCGGATTTGAACCGACGACTCTTTAGGAGTACTCGTTTTCAAGACGAGCGCCATAAACCAGACTCGACCAAGTACCCTTATATTTAAATTTATATTCATTATTTAATTTTATTTAATATTTATTTTAATAAGACCGAAGGGAATTGAACCCTTATAATATCCATTATGAGCGAACTGCATTAACCAATTATGCTACAGTCTTTAAACAAAAATTGTTTTATATTATTCATATGGAATATTATAAGATATACTTATTATTCTTTTAATTTTTCATATATTATTATATATTTCAAATATTAAATATATATTATTATTTGTTATAATTGAAGAGTTTAGGAATCGAACCTAATATGGTCTAAGACCAATTCTTTTACAGAGAACCACCATTACCAATCGGATCACCTCTCCTTCATAGTATACTAATAAACTAATAAACTAAATTTAATAACTTAATAACTAAAAAAATTTTGTTTTTAAATATAATATAAACTTCTTTTAGATTATAATTTAATAAAAAATATAAAAAATATAAAAAATATAAAAACAAACAAAATAAATAAAAAAATATTAATAATATTAATATAATTAATATAATTAAAAAGGAGGGGGTATATAAAATTAGAATTAGTTAAATAAATTATAAATTATAAATAGAATAAAATTATTCATGAGTATTAGTTAAAGAGATAGCACCAGATCCTATTTCTAATACAAATCCAATAGTTAATACAAAGAAAAATATTAAAGCTATTACAAATCCATAAGTACTTACTTGATATAAAGTAACAGCTAAAGGAAATAATAATAATATTTCTAAATCAAATACTAAAAATAACATAGCTACAATATAAAAATGAATTTGGAAAGTAGATCTAGTTTGACCTTCAATAGCTAAGAAACCACATTCATATGCAGATACTTTAGCTTCATAAGAATTTTTAGGAGCTAATAAAACATTTAAAGCTAATAAAACAAAAGCTAAAAATGGTACAATTATAAATAACATTATTAAATTATTCATGAGATAGGATATTTATCAAATAATAATATTGATAGTAACTGTACACTATTTAAAATTATTGTTGGTTTAATTAAGAATAATAAGATAGCTAATGTTAAACTAGATATTAAAAAACTATGGAAATTATTTAATACTAACTCATTATTTTCTATTTCATTTATTTTAGAATTATTATCTTCAGTATGTAATATTCTAATAATTTTTATATAATAAGAAGCACTTATTACACTTGTTAATATTGCAATAATAGCCATTAAATAATATTGACTAGAAATTGCTGAATATAATACATAATATTTTGAGAAGAAACCTATTAGAGGTGGTACACCAGCCATTGAAAATAAACAAATACTTAAACTTAAACTTAATATAGGATTATTGAAAAATTGTCCTTTTAATTGAGAAATAAAATTAATATCTGCCTCAATTAAATTATTATTAATTAAATTTTTACTATTAATAATATAACCAAATGCTAATAGAATTAAAAATACATTTAAATTTGTTAAAGTATATTGAAATATATAAAAATATAAAGCTTCTATAGAATTTACTGAATTAATAGCTAAAGCTAATAAAATAAATCCAATATGAGATATAGTACTATAAGCTAATAATCTTTTTATTCTAATTTGAGATAAACCTACAATAGTTCCTATAATTAAAGAAATTAAAGCACTTAATAATAATAAATTTCTAATTTCAACTATTTTATATTTAGCTAAATATAAGAAAAATACAGGTAAAAATTGAATAGAATCAAAAACAACTAAAGTAGTAGATAAATTTAATCCATTAATAATTTCAAATAATAAGAAAATTATAGATATTTTAGGTATAATAGTTAACCAAATAGTTACAATAGTAGGACTATTATCATAAACATCAGGAGCCCAATTATGTAAAGGTGCTGCAGCTATTTTAAATAATAAACCTAAGAAAATGAAAATAAATCCTAAGATAATACCTAAAGAAGAAGATTGGTAAGAACCAAAAGCATGTAATACAGAATTTAAACTAAATATAGATTCAAAATTAGTAATACCTGAATAAGAATAAATTAAAGCTATACCTAATAATATCACACAAGATGATAATCCACCTAAAAGGAAATACTTTAAACCTGCAGCAGTAGCTGATTCAGAATTTCTATATAAAGTAGCTAAAATATAAACACCAAAAGATTGAAGTTCTAAACTAAGATACATTGAAATAAAATCCGCAGAAGATAATAATAAAGAAGAACCTAAAGTACTAAATAAAATAATAAGAGAATATTCAGTAGTAGGATTACTATTATTATTAACTAAAGTAAATTTATCTAATTCTGGAGAGAAATTAGAATTATTTTTGTAACTATTATTAAATAATTGTTTATTAAATATAGGCCAAGCTGTTAAAATTAAAGCAGCTGTAATAAAAATAAAAATATCAATAAATTGAGAAGTAACAGTTACATGGAATAAACCACTATATATACCTAAACCTGATTCAATTGATTGAATATATAAGGAATTGCAAGCTAAACCTGCGGCAAAGATAAAAATAATAGCAGTTAACCGAATAAATAAATTAGGAGACAAATTAAATCTAATAGAAGGAATGGCAATAGCCATAATTAATATTAATAAACTAATAAAAATCATTAAAAACTTTAAATATCCCTAGAAAAATATATAAATAAATAAATTAAAATATAATCTAAAAAATATAATATAAATAAAATTATTTAATATAAAATAATAATAATTTATAACTATATAAAAAGATAATAATAATAAAAATATAATATATATATATATAACTTTATACTTATATATCTCCTATCAATATAAATATAAAAAACAAAAATTAAAAATAAAATAAATCATATAATAAGAAAAAATACTATACTTTAATAAGAATTACATACCATATAATATAAATAAAAATACTATACTTTAATAATAATTACATATGATATAAATAAAAATACTAAATTTATATCATAATTTTTGTAATAAATATTAGTAATAAAGAAATATTAAATTAATTTATAATTACAAATTTAGTCAGATTAATAGGATAGATAAGTTAATAAAAATGGAGGAGTTTTAAATTAAAAAATTAGATTTACTAGAGAAATTAAATAATAATTAAATAAAGAATAAAGTATAATTAAAATTTAGATTTTCTAGAAATAAAAATAGGAGCAGTCATAGCTAATAGTAATAAAACACTACATATTATTAATAAAGCAGCACCATATGTATATAAATTATGTCCTATAGCTTCAATTTGTAAGAAATTAGTAATAGTTGTATCAGCAATAGAAGGATTAAATGTAGTTAAAACATTAATAAATGAAGAATTATCAACAGTTAAAAATAAGCTATTAATAGTATTAATTAAATCAAAAAATACAGAAATAATAGAGACATTATTAATTTGGAAAGGTAAAATAGTAAATATTTCAAAAATAAATAAAGAACCTATAGCTAATGCTAATGGGAAATTTTGTGTATATTGAGATCCTGTTTCTAAAATATCAGTTAATTTAATATTAATCATCATAATTACAAATAAGAATAAAACAGTAATAGCACCAACATATAATAAAATATAAGATAAACCAATAAATCCAACACCTAATAAAATTAAATATCCAGCAGCATTAAAGAAAACAGAGATTAAGAAAATAACAGCTATAACAGGATTAGTAGAAGTAATAACTAATATACTAGAAAGAATCGCACCAAAAGCTAAAATGTTTAATAAAAAATTTTTCATAAATAAAATAATAAAGAAATGCCTACGTTTTACCGTTCGGAATATAAATTATAAAAATAATAAATATTACAACTAAAGGCTTTAAAAAATTAAATATTAATAAATAATACTTAAGCAGGTTTTACCTTGAATATATGACCTTAAAATAAAAAATAATTAAAGGCAGAGTTCCTTAAGAACAAAAATTAAAAATAAACGTAAATAAATATAAACTATAAATTAAAAATTTAGTGTATATCTATCACGTACTTATAAATATTAAGTAATAATATAAGTATTTAAATCGCTAATTTGCGAAAATAACTCAAGAGGAATTGAACCTCTATCTTTAATACTTATAAAAATTAAATATAAAGATTACCTATATTGAGTTTATTAATATTATACTGTTAATATTTTGTTAAGAAAATTTTAAGAAAATTGAAGGGGAGATATAACAATATTATTATTAAATAGAAATAGTTTATATGCACAGGTTGGGATTTTGCATAAGAAATTTGTAATAGTATGAAATATGGATATACATTTGAAATCTTAGAAGGATATATATTCGAAAGATAAAACATATTCAAAGATTATGTATCTGTTCTTCATGAAATTAAACAATCTACTGACAAAGCTAATCCTATGTATTTAATTGCGAAATTATTATTAAATTCTGTATATGGTAAATTTGGTATGAAGGATGATTTAGCTACTCATAAAATTATTCAAATTGAAAATTTAGATAAAATTATTGAGATTAAAGATAGAATAACAACTTTAGAATTAGATAAAGATTTAATTTTAATTAGTTATCATGATAAAGAAGAGGATAAATTAATAAATGATTATACTGAATATGATATCTCAGTAGGTGTTGCCTCTGCTACTACCTCTTATTCTAGAATTATAATGATTCAATTAAAGAATTTACCTAATAATCTAATATATTATAGTTAAAAAGATTCTGCTGTAATGGGAAAACCATTAGATGATTATTTAGTAGGGAAACAATTAGGGCAAATGGTTCTTGAAAAAGAATATAAAGAATTTGTAGCTTTAGCACCTAAAGTTTATGGAGGAATCTTAAATCATAATAAATGGTTTAGATTTATTAATAAAGGTTCAATTTCTATAAAACAACAAAATATACTTTAGTCCCGACTCAAAATAAACGAAAATTATTATTATATAAAAATAATATCTTAATAGTAAAAAAACCATTTAATATAAAATTATAATACTTAAAAAACAAAAAATAAACAAACTATTTAATAAAATAATCTATTAATAAAACTATTAATAAAATATAGGAGAAACTTAAAAGTTTGAAATTATTTATACTTATAAATATATAAAACTTAGATAAATAATAAAATTAAAATTATTTAATAAAATTACCTAAATATAATCCTGTAGATACAGATATACTAAATGATCCTCTTCTATTTTTATTAGAAAATCTGGCATTTTCGACTAATATTGCTTTTTTTCTAGCTAAACTTCCAATATCTTTAATTTTTACTGTTTTTCTTGGTACAATTTTTTGAGTAGGGAATCTACCAGCAAATTTAATAGTAATACCAGTTAAATATCCAGGTAATAATGAGAATCTTTTTCTTTGAATATTAGCAGTAGGTCTTTTAATTAAAGCATTATTAAAAATTTTAATAAATAAATTTCTAATCTTAGTAAATTTGGTAAAATTAGCTAATAAATTAACAATAATATTAGAATCATAAAAAGGATAATGTAATTTAATTAATTCTAATTGTACAGGTTTATTAAATATTTTACTTAATAATTGACATAATATATTTAATTTATTTTTATAAATAATTAAGAATGGAGATTTATAATTTGCCATATTAAATAATTTATTAACTTTTCTATTATTATTATTATTTAAATTTTTTCTATTTCTATATTTATTATTAAAAATAATTTTTCTATTAGTATTATTAGCTCTAAAAGATTTTAATATTTTATTAATAACTTTAGAAAGTTTGATATCAGGGTAAAAAAATAATTGAATAAAAATTTTATCATTAATAACAGATAATCTAGGTTGACTAATTAAACAATGCATTGAAATAAAAGCTGAATGTAATAAAGTATAAATATTTCTAATAAATTTAGTATTATTTAAATTAAATTTGAATATATTATTTTTACTTGCAGCTAAATCAGGATAATATTTACTAATTAATTTTATATAATTTCTTAATTTAAAATTATAAGTAGAATTATTATTTTTTAATAAATTTAAAGGAAAATTAATATTACTAATTAATTTATTATCAATATAATTATTATTTTTTTTATTTTCTTTATTTTCATTTATATTATCTAATTCTGAAATTTTAGTAATTTGTGATTCTTTACTTAATTTATTTAATTCATTAATAAAATCTAAAGAAGTATTTGTTTTATGATAATCTATTAATATTTTATTATATTCTTGTAAACCTTTTAATCCTCTTCCTACACCTTTTAATCTTAATCTTTGTTTATCTTCTAAATAATCTTCAAAATTATTAATAATATAAGATGGACTATGATTACTATCTTTATAATCAGGATTTAATGAAATTTTTTGTTTTAAACCGGAATTAAATAAAGGTATAATATGTGTTAATTTATTTGTATTATTTGACATATTTTGCTAATTTGTATTATAAAAAATTTAGATTATTTTAATAACCTATTAAATATCGAAAAAATATAAGTAAAGTGAATAAATCTCTAGAATATTTAATAAATAAAAATATACTTATTTAAATAACTTTATTTACTATATTAAATAATCCATTATATATCTAGAATATAATGTTTATATATGGGGATACAAAAATTACATACAAAAATTATTAATATTAAAGCTGAAAGAAAGGTAAATAATTAATAACAACAAAAATAAAATACAAAATTTTTTAATTTATATTTATTTATTTTGTTAGAAATATTCAATTAAAATTTAATTATAATAATTAATATAAAATTGTATCCTTAATATAATTAAAAATAATTGTCAGCTCATACTTATATAATATATAAGAATTTAATTTAAATATTAATAAAGTTCATTTTTGCAGAAACAAAGAGACTCGAACTCTTAGCTTTTTCATTAAAAGTGAAACACTCTTACCTATTGAGTTATGCTTCCTTATTAAGTAATTTATTATAATTAATAATTTGTTAATTGTTATTACTGAGTTACCCCGATTCGAACGAGGAAATTCTTCGCCAAAGGAAGATGTTTTGCCATTAGACTATAACTCATTACAAAATTTATTTATTTATTTATTTTATTTATTATTATTTAGTATTTAGTATTATTTATTTTGATTTTTTTAATCTGCCTAAAGGTGGACTCGAACCGCCAACGACTTATTACAAGTAAGCAATTTTACCTATTAAACTATTCAGGCTTATATATATTAATATATTTGTTATTTTGTTGCCTCGGAATGGAGTTGAACCACTGTCTTTCGAACTTCAGTCGAACGCTTTAACCCTTAAGCAACCGAAGCTTATAAATAATAAAAATTTGTTTGTTTTGAAATTTTTAATATAATGGAATGGAGAAAGATAGACTCGAACTATCATTGCTGTAGTGCAAGTACAGTTGATTACCAATTATCAGATTCCCCCTTAATTAGAATATAATCATAAAAAAATTATTACTATTTACTAATTACTTAAATTATAATTCTCTTTTATAACTATAAATAATATAATAATAAATAAAAATTAAAACTATAAAAAATTAATATATTAAAAATACAATTATTATATAAATTAACTTAGTTTATAATCTTAAAAAAGTGAATAGTCTCAGTATTATTAGTATTAGTTTATATTAGATATCATTAGAATTTAATATTTTTTATTAAATAATTATTATTAATTTATATAATATAAGATTTCATTACACTATATTTATATTTTATATTAAAAATTATATTTAATATAGAGAATATACCTATAAGGATAAAAATTTATATATTAATTTAAATAATACAATATAATTATTTATATATATTATATTAGTTTATAAACTTTAATTTTAATTTAATATTAATATAAATACAAGTATTTAATTTATTTATTTGAAAATATATGGAGGGGAAATTGAATTTAAAATATTTAGAGAGGAAATTTAATTTAAAATAAGATATTTAGAAGGGGAACTAATTATTAGTTAGAAGTTATAAATTATAAATCATAAAAATTTTATTAATTATTAATATTTTTAATTAATATTCATTATTACTTTGAATTATTACATTGAATCAACCCAAGCTAAGTAATCTTGAACTGATACTGCTTCTACAGCTATAGGCATAAATCCATGCCATGTTCCACATATTTCTGAACATTGACCATAGAAAGTACCTGTTCTTTCAGCTAAGATAGAAGATTGATTTAATCTACCAGGTGTAGCATCAATTTTCAATCCTAAAGAGGGTACAGCAAAACTATGAATTACATCGGCACCAGTAACAATTAATCTGATATGACAATCAACAGGGATAATCATTTTATTATCAACATCTAATAATCTAAATTGACCTAATTCTAAATCAGATTCAGGAATCATATATGAATCAAATTCAATAGATTGTCCACTTTCTGTAACATAATCACTATATTCGTATGACCAATACCATTGATGACCTACTACTTTGATTGTTATTGTAGGAGAAGTTACTTCATCTAATAAATATAATAATCTAAAACTAGGGAAAGCAATAACTGTTAAAATTAAAGCAGGTGTAATAGTCCAAATTAATTCAATTAAAGTACCATGATTAAGATATTTATGAACAATAGGAGAATTATTATGACTGTAGTAATACATAGTAGAACCTAAAATCCAGAAAACTCCAACACATATAAGGATTAAATAGAAGAAAATAATATTATGTAATTCAACAATACCTGTAAAGGCTGGAGAAGCAGAATCTTGAAAACCAATTTGCCAAGGTTGAGGAGCATCATTAAATAAAGTATTAAAAATAGATATATTTTGTAACATTGTTTGTATATATAAAAAATCAATCAGTCTTAGTTAACTATTATCTCAGTTTATTATTACAAAAATTAATAATAAAAATTAACTGAGTATGATACCTTGTAAAAAATTACAATATATAATATAAAAATTATAATATAAAATTAACTAAAAAGTTAATAGGTATTCTAAGATTTATCTAAATCAATTCTCTTATTAATATTATTAAATTATATATATTAAATTATAATTAATTTTTTTAATAAGATCGAAGAAGTAAAGGAATTGAACCTTTTTAATAAAAAATAATTAAGAATAAGAATTCTAAAATTTTTATTGCTTTTTTCCAGTAGCAAACTTCTTTAGTATATTAAATATTAATAATTACTTTTAAATAGTTTAAACTAAAAACAACAAAATAATATTGTAAATAATAATTAGCTTATTATTAAATTATTTAATTCTTATTGATTTTTATTTATTTTTTTGACAACCTATAACATCAAGTCTATTTTAAAAATTAGTAATGCTAAACTTAAGACTTTACAATCAATTCATTTGCATCCTATCTAAGAAATGATCTATTTCTTTATTTATGGATTTTTTTATCTCTTTGACGTATTATAATAATATTGTAACTTAATATTACAAAATATATATAATATACATACATATATTTTAATACTTTCTATCAATATAGTTTTACTATAGTATAAAACTTTAGTATATATATTTTTACCGATTTCAAGAAATGATATAATACTAGGAAAGTAATAATTACCATTCGTGATAGAGAACAAAGAGAAATCCATTGATAGTATCTAGGGGATAGATTCGAACTTGATATACTTTCAGTAATTATCTAATATGTTTGTGGCTACCCAACTATGCAAATTTTATTTCATTTACTTTAATCAGTTGTTTCCATCTTAATCTTTGTAAATTAAAGAAATATTACAATTGGTACACTAGAGAAACACAGCCTATTGGTCCTTTCGTACTAGAAGGTCTGCCCCTTTTTACTATTTGTCCCTCAAAAGGATAGGGACCATACTGACTCACGTCGTATTAAACCCAACTCATGTAATTTTTTAATCGGCGAACAGCCGAACCCTTCCAAGGTTTTGCCCCTGGAGGATAAATTAAGTCGACATCGAGGTCCCAAACAGCCAGGACAATGTGTACTCTCGCTGGCTATTAGGCTGTTATCCCCAGCGTAACTTTTATCAATTGATCCCTGTCTATTCCATAATATAGCAAGGGGTCACTATGCCCTACTTACGTATCTGTTCGACTATTAAGTCTTTCAGTTAAGCATGCTTACCGCCATTGCACTCTCCAGAATCTTCCATGATTCATTAACCTCCATTTAATGTCTAGCATACCTTATTAATGAATTTTTTTAAATTTGATTTTAAAGTAATTATTAATTAAAAATAATAATTTACAATATAAAATAATTTGTCAGAATATTAACCTTACTTAAAAAGTAAATATGATCTTAATTTTTTAATCTATTTGGATGTACTTTGCTACTCTATTAAAGACGACCGCCCCAGTCAAACTGCCAACTAGTCAAATATCTCCTCTTAAATTTTATAAATAAAAAGATAAACACCAGTTCCACCTCAGACTTAAGGTTTTCCATAAATGTCTAATCGACTCCCTATTATCTGTATAACCGAGGTAATAGAACTTTATATGTGATAACTAGCTACAGTAAAGCTGCATGGGGTCTTCCCGTCCTATTTGAGGCAACCCGCATCTGCACGGGTAATTCAATTTCACTGAGCAAGTTGTAGAGACAGTGAAGCCATCGTTAAATTATTGATACTGGACCACATTTAATGGCCAATTTATTTTGCTACCTTAGGATCCTCATAGTTAAGACCGCTATTAACCACCTTTTTGTAAAGAAACAGTTACCCATTATATTACTTATTCATATGGCATTGGGCAAATCTCGCTATCTATACTATTATTTTCATAATCGCAGACAGCTGTGTTTTTAGTAAACAGTCGGGGCTTCCGATTTTGTGCCACCATATAAATAAATTAACAGGAGTTATTAATTTATAAAAGATTCATGGTTCCTCTTGTTGTCGAACTTATGAGGATAATTTGCCGAGTTCCTTAACAACTTTTAGCTCTACGCCTTAGTATACTCTACCTACGAACCTGTGTCGGCTTAGGGTACGGTTGTGCTTAGAAACTAAATCTAAAAAAAAACTAGCCTAAATCATTAAAATATTAAAATAATTCAACTCTCACCAAATTATAATAATAAATCAACTTCTACTAACTTAGGATTTTTTGCTTATACAAATATACAAAAATTAAAATAAAATTAAGTGACTAATTTAAAGATATAAAAAATATAATGTATATTTTTTTAATAGAATATAATCTTAAAATATTCACTTTAAGTTTCTAAAAATATAAGACTAAATTAGAATATAGATTCGAAGTTATTCAAATAAACATCTTCTTCCTGGCCCCAATTAATATAAAAATTTACTAAAATATTTATTAATAATAAACTAATAAATTTTAGAATTATATTAAATATTCAAATAATATAATAACAGAACAATTCAATATTAAATTTTGCAAATTGTCTTAAAATTATTAAAATATAATCTTCTATTCTTGTAAGAAATTACAAAAAAATTCTGTGTAAAATTTTATTCTCCATGTGGACTTTCAAAGCTAAACTCATCAGCCAAAACGTTGGTTTTGTACCTTAGAGACCGCATTAACATTAGTAGATTTAATCTTTAGCTAATAACCCTTTCGTATTCGGCGAGAAAGTTTAAACTTTCTTTTTACGTTACTCATGTCAGCATTATCTCTTCAGATTCCTATAAACAATGTAACACTGTTCATTTTAGGTTTGGATTTCTATAGTTTGTCTATATTTCTATAAATTATCTGAATGTTCTACTACCTAAATTTTAAATATAAATATAATAAAAAATTAATTATTATTAAGAATCTATCTTTAAAATTAACACGATATCGGTTGATTATTTTAGACCCGTTAAATCTTCGGGGCAACAATCTAAGGGCTGATACGTTGATACACGTTCATTATAAGTAGCGACTACCAGGCTCACTTTTCAACTGCATTCGATTTGTCACTTCCTTTATTTCACTTAATAATCATTCGGGACCTTAATCTGTGTTCACGGCTGTTTCCGTCTTGACTATCCAACTTATCATGAATAGTCTGAATATCTATCATCTATTTATGTAATTCCGAGATTTATTTCCATTGGTAAGATTTTCGAAGTCCCCGCAACTTAAACTCCTATTAAAAATAAATTTAATATTTGTATGGAATTACCGTGCTGTACCTCCATAAATATTGAATAGATGTCATACTAAAATATGTTTCGTAGAAAACCAGCTATCACCAGGTCAGATTGGCATTTCACCGCTTTCCAAAACTCTTCGGAGAATTATGCAACATTCAACCGTTCGATCCATTATAATCTGGTCTTGGAAAGATCACCTGGCTTCGGGTCTAATAGAAGTAACTTAACCCATTTCACTTATTAAAAATGACCTAGTCGCTTTCGCTTAGGCTTTTAACCTTGCTACTCCTATTAACTTGCTGACCCATTATGCAAAAGGTACGCCATTATCATGTTATAAATTTTTATGATTTTGACTGCTTATAGAGTTACTAATTCAAATCTGTTTCACTGCGTTATTTACTTTCGAAAGAACTAATATTCTATGTATCTTTGTTTCTGTTTCTACATCTAATATTATTCTACACTCTTTTCAACTTTTCCCTCACGGTACTTTTCACTATCGCTAAATTTATAAATACTTAGCCTTAGAGGATGGTTCCCCTATATTCCGACAAGTTAACTCTCATCGTACTTAAAAATGTAAATTACCTACATAAATTAAAATTTAAAAATTTAAATAGTAATATATGTAAATATAATAAAATTATTTAGTTGTAATAAATAATAAAATTATAAAATAAAATACTCACAATATTATAAAAATATTATTAATTATATTGTTAAGATTTACAACAAAATCAAATATTAAAAAAATTAATACCAATATATATTTTAAGATAAAATCAAATAATATTAATATAATAAACTTTACATATAAAATACAGGTCTCATTTTACTAATTTCACCTTCTAAGTAGTAATCGTAATTACTATGTAAATAATATAATAAATATAAATTAAATTTATAAATAATATATTAGTTCATTTCTTATTTATTAATTTCAGCATTAAATTGTTATAATAATAAATTTATGTACTATTATATCAATATTTAATTATTTAAAATATATAAATTAGCTAATATTCCATCATTAAATTTAAATTTAATTAAATTCAGTTAACTAATCCAAATATTTTATACTTAATTTTTATTTTAATTCTATAAGCTATAAGTTAAAATCAATTATTAAGTTTACTTTAATTTTTAAATAGAATCTTTGTTGTTATTATATGTAAAGGTGTAGGCTAATCCGATTTCACTCACCATTACTTTCGGAGTCTCGGTTGATTTCCTTTCCTTTCCCTATTGAAATGTTTTACTTCGGGAAGTAATAATAAAAAGGTTTACCTTAGGATCGTCCCATATCGTAATTTTCTTAAGTAATAATAATAAATATAAAATATTAATTTGATTATTCTTTAAGAGTATGGGGACTTTTGGCTTAGAAGCCTCCTTTTATATAAATTTGCTAGTTATCCTTAATAACCCCTTTAAAATACTTATAAATTATTAAAAATAATTTTTATTTGATGTTAAAACAATATTGTCATCGATACTTTTATTAGAAAAAAATAAAGAATTAAAAAAAAGAATAAAAGAGGTAGGATTAGTTTAATAGGTTAAAATGACGTCTTGTGGCGACGATGTTCAGAGTTCGAGTCTCCGATTCTACCCATCTAAAAAAAATTAATATTATTAATTAATTTGAAACTAAAAGAAAAAGATAAAAAATAAACAAATAATAAAAAAAACAAAATAAATTAAAAAATAAGAAAGAATTAGAAAAAAAAAATAAAATAACTATTAGATATGTATTAGTAAATATAATTGAATTTTTTATAAATAAAAATAAATATAAAATAATATTTGTATTATACCGAAAAAAGGAATTGAACCTTTATTTTACCATCATGAAGGGCACGTTCTACCGTTAAACTATTTCAGTTTTAAATAATAAATTAAATAATGAGTTAGAATTAATATCTATAAGACAAATTACGTAAAAAAATAATACTGATTACTCTAAAAAATATTAGGCTAAATAAAGGAATTCAAATATTTCAAATTAGTTAAAAATAAATTAACAAACTTTAGTGTTAGATTATATTAAAAATAAAAATAAATTAAATTATTAAATTTTAAGTATTAACTTAATTAATATTTACTAGAAGAAGTTCCACAAATTATTTTGTATTAAAAAATTTTATTGTAAATTATAATTAATTATAAATTAATATAAATATTCTTAATTATAAAAACCTTGAACTTTACCTAAATTTAATATAAAATATATATATAATATAAAAAATTTCAGTTTTAGATTTCTAACTCTCTTTTAAGCTAAATATATACTTAATAAGCTAAATATATACTTAATAAGCTAAATATATACTTAAATTAAATTATTTTAAATAAAGAATAAATTAATAAATAAGATATATCGGAGGAGTGCAAATAATAAAAAAAAAACAAAAATTAAATATTAGATAAATTAATGTAATTCAATAGCATCTTTAATATAAGAACATACTAGAAGTACAAATACATAAGCTTGAATAAATGATACAGCTAATTCTAATCCAGTAATAGCTAAGAATAAAGCAAATGGTAATAAAGTTAATACAAATATTATTATTCCACCTGAGAACATTTTAAATAAGAATGTTGATAATATTTTTAATAAAGTATGTCCAGCCACCATATTAGCAAATAATCTAATACCTAATGAGAAAGCTCTAGCTAAATAACTAATTAATTCAATTAAAACCAATAGAGGAACTAAAGCTAAAGGTGTTCCAGAAGGAATAAAGAATGAGAAGAAATGAATTTTATGAATAGATAAACCTAAAATAGTTACACCAATTAAAATAGTAAAAGATAATCCAATAGATACAATAACTGATGTTGTAATAGTAAATGAATAAGGAATATTACCTACTAAATTAGCTACTAAAATAAAGAAAAATAAAGAATAAATAAAAGGTAAATAAATTTCTTTACCAATTTGATCTCTAACTATAGAATTAATACTTGCAAATAAACTTTCAAATAAGATAGACCATTTAGATGGTAATAATTTATTATCATTATTTCCGTAAATATGTAAACCAACAGTTAAAAATAAAATAATAATAGCATATAAAGCTAAATTAGTTAAAGTTAAAGAAATATAACCAAATAAAGGAGCATTAAAACTAAATAAATTAGTAACTTCAAATTGTTCTAATGGAGAATTAATAAATAAATTATTTAAATTGTTTAAGAACATTGTTTTTAATATAATATAAAAAAATTATAATGTGTGCTTAGTTATAATAAATACTTAATCTATATGAAAAAATAATTAAAATTAAGATACTTATACTTATATTATATATATAATATAAACAAACAAACAAAAAAAACAAAATAAACAAAAAATAATAATTACTTATAAATTAACTAAAAAAATGATATAAAAAATAAATAATATTATACTTAAAAAAATTCAATTCTGATAAAAATCAATCTAAACTCTAAAAATAAATTATCTTAGGAGGGGATTTTGAATAAATATAAAGTAATTGTAAGTTTTATGCATTTAATTATTCTTTTTTATAATATTACAAATTTAATTATATTAAATATTAATAAATTAACTATTAAATATTAATAATTTTAATATTAATTAATAATAAATTAAGATTGTACTGGTAACATATTAAAGGCATGGAATGGAATTGGACTAGCTAATGACCATTCTAAGGTATTAGCTGATTCTGCTTCACTATCATATTGAGATAATGATGTAAAATATGATGGTACTGCCCAAGGATTATTATTTACTTCTTTTCCATTAGCGAAAATATCATAGATAATATATCCAAATAATACAGTAGCAACAACAGAAATTAAAGATCCAAAACTAGAAATAGCATTCCATCCTGCAAATGCATCGGGATAATCAGGTATTCTTCTAGGCATACCTGCTAGACCTAAGAAGTGTTGAGGGAAGAAAGTTAAATTAACCCCAACAAACAATGTCCAAAAATGAACTTTTCCTAAGAATTCATTATATGTTCTACCTACAATTTTAGGTGTCCAGTAATAAAATCCAGCGAAAAGAGCAAAAACGGCTCCCATTGATAATACATAATGGAAATGAGCAACCACGTAATAAGTATCATGTAATGCAATATCTAAACTAGCATTAGATAATATTACTCCTGTTAATCCTCCAATTGTGAATAATGCTAAGAAACCTATTGCAAATATTAATGGAGTTGTAAATCTTAAACTACCTCCGTATAAAGTAGCTAACCAAGAGAAGATTTTGATTCCTGTAGGTACAGCAATTACCATTGTAGCTGCAGTAAAGTAAGCTCTTGTATCAACATCCATTCCTACTGAGAACATATGGTGAGACCAAACTAAGAAACCTAAAATCCCAATAGAGAACATAGCGTAAACCATACCTAGATAACCGAATACAGGTTTTCCAGAGAAAGTTGAAACGATGTGACTAACAATACCAAAACCAGGTATAATTAAAATATAAACTTCAGGATGACCAAAGAACCAGAAAAGATGTTGATATAATACAGGATCACCACCTCCAGCAGGGTCATAAAAACTAGTATTGAAATTTCTATCTGTTAATAACATTGTAATTGCACCGGCTAATACAGGTAATGATAACAATAATAAAATTGCAGTTACAAAAATAGCCCATACAAATAAAGGTAATTTATGTAAACTCATACCATTAGTTCTCATATTTAATACAGTAGTAATGAAATTTATCGCACCTAATAAGGACGATATTCCAGCAAGGTGTAAACTAAAAATAGCTAAATCTACACTACCTCCAGAATGTGATTGAATAGAAGATAAAGGAGGATAAACTGTCCATCCTGTACCAGCACCTTGTTCTACTAATGAACTTAATAATAATAAGATTAATGAAGGAGGTAATAACCAGAAACTAATATTATTCAATCTAGGAAAAGCCATCAATATTGTTAAATTAAAGGTTATTTATCCTTTATTTCCATTTTTCACAAAATGGTTCAGACTATGTCATCAATAATAATTTAAAATATATCATTGTCGGAATTTCTTGGAGAGATTATTGTTAGCATTACTCACTCTCTAGTCGTTGAACGTTTTTAACTTTTTTTTTATCTAAAATATTAAATTTGAGATATTTAGATGCTAAATTAAACTTCGCTACAAATATTCTGAATATTTTTATAAAAAGACTTCCTTGTAATTTATCCGATTCTAATTATAGGGTTACTATAATAAGGACTATTTTGTTTTTATTTAAATTTTAAATGATTTAACTTAAATACTTAAGTATTATTTATTAATATTTAATTTTTATCTTTTTAATCATTTTTTTTAAATATTACTTTAATAAGCAAATAAAATAATCAGGAGCCCCACATTGAACAGGTAATAAATAGTTACCAAAACCTCCAACAAGACTAGGCATAACCATAAAGAAAATCATTATAAATGCATGAGCACTGATAATAACATTAAATAATTGATGATCACCAGCTAAAAATTGTACTCCTGGTGACATTAATTCCATTCTAATAATAACAGAAAAAGCAGTACCTATCATACCAGCAAATAAACCAAAAATTAAATAAAGTGTACCGATTTCCTTAGCATTAGTAGAAAAGAGCCAATTCAA